AATTTCGGTGTTCAAAAAAAGATTCGCAGAGAAGAGAGATTTTTTTACTTTACTGATTTTTGAGTAGAATACCATTTGAAGTGTATAAAGTGTATAAGAAGGGTTGCATTTATTAAACACGTACGCGGATGGCTATAATATCCGACTTCTCTTTTATTTTAGTACCTTCTATTCGGGACAGCCCGGGTCGTCCTTTATCAAACGAAAATCTCTATTCAATGCAAAAATTAAGTAGAATAATTTTATGAGAATTCCCTATCGACAACATATCTAACTAATAGATATCTGTAATTTATGTTCTGGGGTTTACATAGACTCATATATTTTGTTATAATTGAAATTGAGAAGGATTCTTTGATTAAAAAAAAATAAATACTGATTAGTTTTATCTCAATTTGTATTTTATTATGTATGTCATTAGGAAAACACAATTTTGAGATTAAAATCTCCAGAAGCGTTCATAAATTCGAAGTAAGCATAAGCAGTCAATAGTTAATGGTTCCAATTTGTCGGCTGAAAATCCACATGTGATTTCTCAATAGAAAACCGAGAGCATTTTTTTAGCATTGTGGATTTTCAGATACTCTAGAATGAATCGAAGGAATGGATCAAATCCAAAACAAAAAAAATTAAAAATGTCAAGTACAATAAAAATTTAGTAATCCGAGAATATTTTTGTATAATTTTGGCGGCATGGCCGAGTGGTAAGGCGAGGGACTGCAAATCCTTTTTCCCCAGTTCAAATCCGGGTGTCGCCTGATCAAACCAAAAACCCGAAATCTCTTCTTTTCTTCTGTTCTGCTGATATAACTCGGAGAATAATTCTCCGGTAGAAACAGAGGAAAGACTGTTTGTTTGATTCTAAACATTTGGTCTGAGGTTTTTCGAAAATAAAAGATTGTGAATCCTCGTTCGCATCTAGGATTCAAGGAAATATTATAATCTATTCTATAGTAGGCAGCTTTTAAGACTTTACGATTCCCTTCTTTATACTATACTAAGGGACTGTCTAATGACTGGATCTTGGATTAGATTGTAGAGCCTGCTAAGAAATATGATTCTATTTAGAATTTTGTAAAGGGTTGGAAGTTGCGTTATATATGACGGACTTGCGAGATGAACGCTGGGGTATCCAATCAATATTAGATTCGCTGGATAATCTTTTTTTTATAGAAAAAAGAAAGAATTTTTTTCGATAACCCCTAGCCAAGCCCCCTACCCCTCAGAGATAATCGGGAAAGGGGGTATGGATTAGGGGAAATAGAGGTCTGTACTAGATAGTGATTTATCTTTTTTAGTGATTTCTCCCTTTCCGTTTTTACTTATGAGGGTCAACAAAAAAATAGGCCTTATTATTCACATGTTCCTATTCCCTGTGGATATTTTGCTTGTGTTTAATCTTTCCCGATTCGAAATCAGAATCAGATTGGTTTATCAATAGTGTTCGGACAAAATCCCCTTTATTTTGACTCTGCACCATTGATTCCACTATTATTAGTGAGGAATAATTACTTTGTATTTATAGAGATAGGAGACATAATTCACATGGATATAGTAAGTCTCGCTTGGGCTGCTTTAATGGTAATCTTTACATTTTCCCTTTCACTCGTAGTGTGGGGAAGAAGTGGGCTCTAGAAGTACTACTAAATTGAGTTGAGGAATCAAACCGTATCACTTGTTTTATAGATCGTTCTGCAACGCGTTTTAAACTATTTAAAATCAAAATATCTTAATTTCGAATTTCATTGGAGTCAAATGGAGTAATCTATGATATGAATCATACTCTTTCAATCAAAGAGATATTTGAGCGATTCCCCTGTTTGTATTTCGAAAAGAAGGGGATTCAAATGATTAGAAATTTATTCCAACCTAAGATTCTTCCGAAATTTTCTATTTCAATCAATGGAATGGGCTCTTACCATCTTTATAGATAGATACTGAGGAAGACCGGACCCCCTTTTTGATTTTTTTTCCTTTTTACTGTTTAAAGAACAAGTGGTTTTGTTAAGTGTATACGAACTTTATATGAGAAATGATATATAGTAGTTATCTAACGAGAGACTGTGCAATAATAAGATATTGCTTCGGACGAATCACATATTGGGCATTTATCACTTGGTTTCTAATCTTATAAAGGCGATTTATGCTTTATCGACTTTTTTCATATCAAGGTTTGGGCGTTAAAAATAAGTGAGGTTTCCTCTTCTTTATTAGGAAAAGGAATTAGAATCCTAAGATAATCCTTATCTTAGATTGATCGGAACAAATAGATGTAGCAAATAAATAGAATTGGGTGTTATGTCAATTCTATACAATATGTTATGTCAATTCCATACAATATATGGAATTAATAGAATATATTACATGATCAGAATTTGTAGATTGATCTATAGAATCTATCTTTATTCTAGATTAAAACTTTATAGAATAAGAGATCGATAGTATGGTAGAAAGAAGGATTCATCTATTTCTTTCTTACCATACTATCAAATTAATAGAA